AGCTATACTGACCGAAAAAGTTGCATTTCTTAAAAATTCATACCAATCGACAAAATTTTGTGAATTTTTATGCAAAAGGTTTATCGACGGCGTCAATAATTTTGATAATATATCAAAGTCTAGTCCTTCTTGATTGAAAGGAATTCCTACGGCCCCAATAAACAAAGTAAATAAAAGCAATACAAGCATAGGAAATAGCATAGTATTGTCTGATTCATGGGGATAATAGAAAGTTCTTGTATTAAGTCCAAAATTTTCAACAGTAATAAAAGTTTGATTTCTTACATTATTACTAATTTTATATGTTTTATTGCAAAAAAAAGAAGCTCTTTTCGTATTATTCATTGTTAATAATGGTACTAACTCAAAATTTCGATTAAGTCTTTTTTCTTCTTCTTTACCCCATAAAGAGATTGAATATAAGGAACTACTTTTTTTTCCACTGTAATTTTTAAAATAAGTGTTTAAATGTCCTTCAAAAGTAAGTAAATAAATCCGAAACATATAAAATGCGGTTAATCCCGCTGTTGAACAAGCTATTATTGCAAAAATTGGCGAAAACAACAAACTATCATTAAGAATTTCATCTTTAGACCAAAAACAAGCAAGGGGTGGAATACCACAAAGAGAAAGTGTTCCTACTAAAAAGGCAGTTTTTGTAATCGGTACGTGTTTTGTCAAACCACCCATAAGAATCATATTATGACTTTTATTGGGAGAATATCCAACTATAGCTTCCATTGAATGAATTATGGATCCAGATCCTAAAAACAACAAAGCTTTCGAATAAGCATGAGTAATCAAATGAAATAAAGCGGATCGATAAGACCCCATACCTAGAGCTAACATCATATAACCCAGTTGAGACATTGTAGAATAGGCTAAACCTCTCTTAATGTCTTTTTGAGCAAGAGCTAAAGTGGCTCCTAAGAGTACTGTTATTATACCTATCAAAGATATTATATACATTATAGAAGGGATAACTATAAAAATAGGAAGAAGACGAGCTACAAGAAAAATTCCCGCCGCTACCATAGTAGCAGCATGTATAAGAGCCGAAATAGGAGTAGGGCCCTCCATGGCATCAGGTAACCATACATGAAGAGGAAATTGTGCGGATTTAGCAATAGGACCCACAAATAAGAGAAATGCACACAAAGTAAGGAATAAGAGGTTTACTCTATTATTTAAAATTAAATTATTGAATATTTCGAACAAATCCTGAAATTCAAAACTGCCTGTTATCCAATAAAGACCTAAAATTCCTAATAATAAACCAAAATCCCCTACACGATTAGTTACAAAAGCTTTTTGACAAGCATTCGCCGCAACGGGCCGTGTGAACCAAAAACCTATTAATAAATATGAACACATTCCAACTAATTCCCAAAAAAAATAAACTTGGATCAAATTAGAACTAGTAACTAATCCTAACATTGAAGTATTAAAAAAACCCATATAAGCAAAAAACCTCAGATATCCTTGATCATGAGACATATAATTGTCACTATAAATCAGAACCAAAATCCCAACAGTTGTAATTAATATTGACATAATAGAAGTAAGTGGATCAATAAAGTAACCGAACTCAAAAGAAAATTCATTATTTATGGTCCAAGACCATACATTTTGATGAATAGAACTTAGAAAAATTTGTTGAATAAATAGATAGAGTGAAAAGATCATAACTATACTTAGCAAAAAAATACTCAGAAAAGTCCACATACGCCGAAGATTTTTTGTTGCTGTCGGAAAAAGTAGAAGTCCAACTCCTAGTAAAATAGGTACTGTAAGTGGAATGAAAGGGATGATCCATGAATATTGATATGTATGTTCCATAAAATAAAAAACCCTTTTTATTTTATTCTTAAATTTTTTATTTCTTATTCACTGGTTTGTATATATATATTTTTTTTTCAAAGGGGACAATAAAAAAGCACGCGATTTCAACCCGAAATATAATTTTTTTTTTTTGAATTAGTATAATCCTTCATAAATCTTTGAAAAGAAATATATATTCAAATAAAAAAAATAAGTGATTAAATAATATTACTAAGCTATTGCCAAAAAAAATTATTTGTCTTTTTTTATTACTACTAAATATAATTGTGATTTTATACAGATACAGACAAAGTTAATTATAATTACGTATTACAATAATTTATATACATATATTAAGAATAGAACAAAGATTTACACGACAAAAAAAAATACTTAATATTAATTATATAATAAAAAAAACTTTACATAAAAAAATTTTTTGAGTTTGATTATTTAGAATTATTAAGGAATTAATTTTAATTTTGGAATTTAGTGACTGTCTTTCAGTACACTAAGTGATCTTTTTTTTTTGCAAGAAATATTTTTATAATCGATATTATTTTTTACATATGAAGTGTAAAGTGAAGAAATTTCATAATTTTATTAATTATTTATTATATAATCTATCAGTAGAGATTAATTAAATTAGCACTCTCGTACGGATTTCAAACGTTAAAAAAAATTTTTTTTAAACAAAAAAAAAAAGTAAAAAACCGTTGGGTTTTAAACTTTTGAATGTCTTTTTTGTTTTGAAAATAATATATAATATTATTTTAAAGAAAAAAACTCAATATGGAGTACGAAAGAATATCATAATAAATGTCTTTGACATCCAACTATACCACTGAAAAACTTTTTTTTTCATTTTTGAATGGCAGTTCCAAAAAAACGTACTTCTATCTCGAAAAAGCGTATTCGTAAAAATTTTTGGAAAAGGAAGGGATATTCGACATCGTTGAAAGCTTTTTCGTTAGGTAAATCACTTTCTACAGGTAATTCAAAAAGTTTTTTTGTACAACAAAATAAATAAAAAACACTATAATAATTAGAATTATCCTAACAAAAAAACAAATTTTTTTAGAATATATATATAAAATCAATAGGAACCAAAAGAGGAAAAAAAGACAATATATAGATAAAAATAAAGGTTAACATTTATTTTTTTTATTTACAAAAAAGGGTTTCTTTTTTTCCCCATCACAAACTTGATGCAATAATAAATAAAGATTTTGTATTTCCTCGTTAAGAGGAAATACAAAATCTTTAAGCGAAATAAATAGGTTCTTAAAATTAATAAAATCTTAATTTAAAAAATTTAAACTAACTCAGATAAAAAAAGATCTTAATTGAATCTTAATTGAATTAAAACCCCAAATACCTATTTAAACAAGTTTTTCTTCATGAAATCTATTGTATTGTAAATTCCATTGAATTGGCCTCTTTATTTAAATTTTAATCTCGACGATTGAATAAAAATCTGTTAGTATTGTTTTGAACAAGTTGCCGCTATGGTGAAATTGGTAGACACGCTGCTCTTAGGAAGCAGTGCTATAGCATCTCGGTTCGAGTCCGAGTAGCGGCATAAGATCTTATAAAAGAGATATTATATTATAAGTTTTATAATCAAACTAATACCCAACGTTTTTCGAAAATCGGGTAAAACCTAGTATTAATTTTTAACAAATTTTTTATGATTTTTTCAATTTTAGAGCATATATTAACTCATATATCTTTTTCGGTCGTTTCTATTGTACTGACAATTTATTTTTTAACTTTATTAGTTAATTTAGATGAAATAATAGGATTTTTTCATTCATCAGATAAAGGGATCGTAATTACGTTTTTTGGTATAACAGGATTATTATTCACTCGTTGGATTTATTCAGGACATTTTCCATTAAGTAATTTATATGAATCATTAATTTTTCTTTCGTGGGCTTTTTCAATTATTCATATTGTTTCCTATTTTAATAAAAAAAAAAAAAATCACCTAAACGCAATAACTGCGCCAAGTGCTATTTTTATTCAGGGTTTTGCTACTTCAGGTCTTTTAAACAAAATGCCTCAGTCTGCAATATTAGTACCAGCTCTCCAGTCCCAGTGGTTAATGATGCACGTAAGTATGATGATATTAGGCTATGGCGCTCTGTTATGCGGATCATTATTATCAATAGCTCTTCTAGTCATTACATTTCGCAAAGTTAGCCCTACTTTTTGGAAAAAAAATATAAAAGAAAATAATTTATTAAATGAATTGTTTTCTTTTGATGTACTTTACGACATAAATGAAAGAAATTCTATTTTACTACAACAAAACATTAATTTTAGTTTTTCTCGAAATTATTATAGGTATCAATTGATTGAACAATTAGATTATTGGAGTTTTCGTATTATTAGTCTTGGATTTATTTTTTTAACCGTCGGCATTCTTTCAGGAGCTGTATGGGCTAATGAAACGTGGGGTTCATATTGGAATTGGGATCCAAAAGAAACTTGGGCGTTTATTACTTGGACCATATTCGCAAGTTATTTACATATTAAAACAAATAGGAATGTTAGGGGTATAAATTCTGCAATTGTGGCTTCTATAGGCTTTCTTTTAATTTGGATATGCTATTTTGGCGTCAATCTTTTAGGAATAGGTTTACATAGTTATGGTTCATTTACATCGAATTAAATAAAACATTAACCAAAAAATAAAGGAATCCAAATAAAAAAGAATAGTATCTATATATAAGTTAAGTTAAGAAATCTTATTTAGTTTTACGTAGTAAATAATCAAGAACCTTTTGAATCAAGTAGTACAATGATTCAAAAGGTTCTCACAATACAAAGACCAAAGACTTCTGATTACAATTCAATTTAAAAAATTTTTTTTATTTCCTGAAAACTATCCATAAAAATAATTAGATAAAATGGATTCGACCTTGTCATTTGCTAATGAGAGCACAAAATCAGGATAAATCCCAATACCTATTATGGGTAGAAGAATAGAGATTGAAAGAAATAACTCTCGGGGTCCAGAATCAAAAAAAGAAAAGTTTTTGACATTAATTAACTTGTATCCATAGAACATTTGACGTGACATAGATAATAAATATATAGGAGTTAATATCATTCCAATTGCCATTACAAAAATAATTAAAATTTTTGTAATTAATAAATATTTTTGGCTGGTAATTATTCCAACAAAAACGATTAATTCTGCAACAAAACCACTCATGCCCGGTAATGCAAGGGAAGCCATCGATAAGATAGTAAACATTGTAAATATCTTTGGGATGGAGATAGCCATTCCACCCATTTCATCAAGATAAACAAGCCGAATTCTATCATAACTAGTTCCTGCCAAGAAAAAAAGTGCAGCGCCAATAAATCCATGAGAGATTATTTGTAAAATAGCTCCATTAAGTCCAAGGTCTGTTATAGAACCAATACCTATAATTATAAAACCCATATGAGATACAGAAGAATAGGCTATTCTCTTTTTTAAATTACGTTGACCAGGAGATGTTGAAGCTGCATAAATTATTTGGATTGTACCGACTACCATCAACCAAGGAGAAAACATAGAATGAGCGTGAGGTAATAATTCCATATTGATTCGAACCAACCCATACGCTCCCATTTTTAATAAGATTCCAGCGAGAAGCATACAGGTACTGTAATGTGCCTCGCCGTGGGTGTCAGGTAACCAAGTATGTAAAGGTATAATCGGTGATTTGACGGCAAAAGCAATAAGAAATCCAATATAAAATAGTATTTCGAGTGTGACAGGATAGGATTGATTAGTTAATAGTTCTAAATTTAATGTTGGTTCATTCGAACCATATAAACTTATACCTAAAACTCCTATTAATAAAAAAATAGAACTTCCTGCAGTGTATAAAATAAATTTTGTAGCTGAATACAGACGTTTCTTTCCACCCCACATGGATAAAAGTAGATAAACGGGAATTAATTCTAATTCCCACATGATGAAAAAAAGTAAAAGATCTCGAGACGAAAATGATCCTATTTGACCACTGTACATTGCTAACATCAGGAAATGGAATAATCGGGAATCCCGAGTAACAGGAAAAGCCGCTAAAGTAGCTAAAGTAGTAATAAATCCCGTCAGTAAAATTGTTCCTATAGAAAGTCCGTCTATTCCCATTCTCCAGTAAAAATCAAAAAAATTTATCCATTTATAATCTTCGGACAGTTGAATTAACGGATCGTCCATTTTATAATTATAACAAAAAGCGTAGGTCGTTAGAAGAAGTTCTAAGATACAAATGCATATAGTATACCATTTATTTAATTTATTTCCCCTATGCGGGAGAAATAACATTAACGAACCTGCAGATATTGGAAAAACAACAATTATTGTTAACCAAGGAAAATCATTCGTGGTAAAGACAAGATACACCAGGTCCAAAGAACGCGTACTCAAAAAAAATATATAAAAAAAATATATAATTTAACTTTTTTGAGTACGAGTACTTGTCAATAAAAAAAATAAAATTTATTCCAAATTTATTCAAGTGAGGTTTTCGTTAACGTATCAATAAGCTAGACCCATGCTTCGAGTTGTTTCATGCCATAAATAAACTCGAACGCTTAAAAAATCCGTCGGACAGGCAGATTCACATCTCTTACAACCAACACAGTCCTCGGTTCTTGGAGCGGAAGCTATTTGCTTAGCTTTACATCCATCCCAAGGTATCATTTCTAATACGTCTGTAGGGCATGCTCGGACACATTGAGTACATCCTATACAGGTATCATAAATTTTTACTGAATGTGACATAGAATCTATAGTTTTTTGAATGTCATAAATTTTCAATCTAGTAAACTTCTAACTGAATGGTATATTAAAATACTAGATGAAGCAATGATTTCCTTTAATAAAATTTTTGTAACGAATTCTGGCTCAATTGATTAAAAATGGGGCTAAAATACTTTGATTTCTTATATTTTCACAAATATACTCTAGTAAGTCATAACCTATTATATATGCAAATTAAAATCTATAATTTTTTTATTTATGCTACTTATTTAATAAGGTCGATTGGTTGATGCGAGTTGATTTTCTGTTACGATAAATTGACGAAACTATAGCTAATCCAATAGCTGCTTCAGCGGCTGCAATTGCTATAACAAAAATGCAGAAAATATCCCCTTTTAGTTGGGAATTATCAAAAAAATCAGAAAATGTTACGAAATTCATATTAACTGCATTGAGTATAAGTTCAAGACACATAAGAGCCCTAACCATATTTCGACTCGTGATCAATCCATAAAGACCAATCAAAAATAAATAGGCACTCAAAACAAGTACATGTTCGAGTATCATTCAGCAACTCCTTATCAATTTTGATTCATTTCAATATGTACAATAATTAACCGGATTCAATCAACTAGAATATAACAAAAAAGTACGAATAAAAACTATATTTAGGTAAAAATTAGGTAAAAAAAATTTTCAAATATATATATATTTAAAAAATTCAATAGTATTCAATAAAATTTAATTGAATTAACGAAAAAAATAACATACACAAAGTTTTCTTTAGTCTTTACTAATTCGAACGTTTTTTATTGACGAGCCACCGAAATTGCACCTATCAAAGCAACTAAAAGAATTATTGAAATGAGTTCAAATGGAAGAAAAAAATCTGTTGATAAATGAATTCCTATTTGTTGACTATTACTTATTAAATCTTGCTCTAGAATCTGGTTTAATCTTGTAGTCCAAATAACCCCATACCATGACGTATCGAGAATAGTAGAAATTAATGAAAAAAGAATAGTTGTACAAACCAACGAAGTAATCCCATTCCCAACGGTCCACAGATTTAAATCTGTGGAATATTCTGAATCATTCATGAACATCACAGCAAATATGATTAAAACATTTATAGCCCCCACGTAAATAAGGAGTTGTGCAGCAGCTACAAAATGGGAATTTGATAGAATATACAATAAAGATATACAAACAAGAACAAATCCTAAGGAAAAGGCCGAAAAAATTGGGTTGGGAAGTAATACCACTCCCAGACCTCCTACTATAATACCGGATCCCAGAAAAACTAAAAGAAAATCATGTATTGGTCCAGGCAAATCCATTATATTATTAAAAAAAGAAAAAAATCGAAACCCTTTTCATGACCTTATTAATTTAACCGGGGATTTTGTTTTTAATATGTTTCTAATAGAGTGAAATTAGAATCTAATGGATATGAATTTATGTAGATACAATTATTAGACAGTTTCGTTTTTTTATGCTAAAGTGTTCAACCTCTCTGTTTCACGAAAGTAATTACGAATTTATTATATTAAAAGAATGAGCCTTAATACTTAATATTATTATATAAATATAATACAAGTTTTTAATTAAATTCTTTATATAATTCAAAAATTTTGAATTCTTTTTTTAATAAACTTAATGGGTTTACCCTTTTTTTGTTTGAGGTGAATTCAAAATTGTTCGAATAGTGTAATCGTCAATTACTGACATTGGTAAACGACCCAAAGCTATTTGATTATAATTCAATTCGTGACGATCATAAGTTGAAAATTCATATTCTTCAGTCATTGACAAACAGTTTGTTGGGCAATATTCAACACAATTACCGCAAAAAATACAAATTCCAAAATCAATACTGTAATTCAGCAATCGTTTTTTTCTAATATTCGTTTCCAATTTCCAATCAACAACAGGTAGATCTATAGGACATACTCGAACACATACTTCACAAGCAATGCATTTATCAAATTCAAAATGGATTCGTCCGCGGAAACGTTCCGAGGTTATTAATTTTTCATAGGGATATTGAATAGTTACAGGTAAACGATTTGTGTGGGATAAGGTAATCATGAAACCTTGACCAATATACCTTGCAGCTCGTAGGGTTTGTTGACCATAATTCATGAACCCGGTTATCATAGGAAGCATATTGTAATTATCTATGAATAATTTTATCTTTGTTTCTTTCTCTTGTTTAAAAAAGTAATGAATATATTGGATTCATTTTCAATTTATAGTGAAAAGAGTTGGAAAGAAGTTGTTAATAATAGATTACCAAGGGAAATAGGTAAAAGAAATTTCCATCCAAGATTTAGTAGTTGATCCATTCTTAGCCTAGGTAAAGTCCATCTTGTTGCGATAGAAATGAACAAGAACAAATAAGTTTTAGCTAATGTAATAAAGATACCAATTGTTGTTCCAAAAATTTGATCCCTTTCAAATAGCTCCAGAATAGATATATACGGAATAGAAATATTCCAACCGCCTAAGTATAGAACTGTCACAAATAATGAGGAAATTAATAGATTTAGATAAGAAGCAACGTAAAATAAACCAAATTTGATACCTGAATATTCAGTTTGATAACCTGCTATTAATTCTTCTTCCGCTTCTGGTAAATCAAACGGTAATCTCTCGCATTCTGCTAGGGAGGAAATTAGAAAAATGATAAAACCTATAGGTTGACGCCACAAATTCCATCCCCAAAAACCATATTTTGATTGTGCCTCAACTATATCAACTGTACTTAAACTGTTAGATAATCCTAGTCGGTGATAACATTACTATTCTCACCGCTATTACAAAACCGTACATGAGGTCTTCGCCTCATACGGCTCCTCGGGGGCCATAAATAAATCTAAGGACCAGATTAGTATTATTATTATTTAGATGGATATGATGTGTTCTAAAATATATTAAATTAAATATAAATATATCTGGGTCCCGAATTATACCAATGGAATTCTGTCTGCTCAAATTCTAAGAATAAAAAAAGCGCTTCGGAATTCATCTCATCCTTTACAAATTTTAATTTATATTTGTTGAGTAATAACTTAATCCTTTAATAAAAAACTCCTTGTAAAAAAAAAAAATAAATATTTCATCCCATCGTGGTTTTCAATTACGAAAAAGAATTAGACATCCTATTAGTTTATTATTCATGACAGAAATTCTATTTTATTTTCGAAATATATGAAAAAAAAATATCCTTGTTTCGTTCCTATTCTTCTTTCTTTTTTATAAAAAAGTTGGTGGACTTAAAAAATAAAAGATTATTTCGTTTCTGATAGTCATTACATTTATCGGTGGATAGGAGCATACTCTGAATCGGAATATTGGGGAGTACTGTCTGATCATTTCTACTAATTTCAAGCCCCAATTAACCTTCTTTTTTTGTTATCTTATGGTATGCATAAATATCCTTTTCAATTTGTTTAATCTCTATTACAAATTCTTTGTGTATTTTGGTGTTTCTAACCATCCACTCACTTTTACCTAATTGCCGCTCACTTTGTAATACATGTATGTTAATCTATATAACTGATAGTGAAAACGCCATACGGTTAATATTTTGAACCCGCTTCAAGCCAGGATGACTAAATCAACCAACCTTGGGGTAAAGTAATTATTACGATTTTTTTTTTATTTCCGTTTAACCTTTGTACATAGGAAATGAGACTCAAAAAATTTTTACTGCTAATTTATGAGCAGTTTTTTTCACTCATATATAACTATCAAACTCCTTTTATTAATATTAACCCGAAAAATAAATATATATATTCCGTTTTTAACTTATTCGTCTAGAAGAAACGTATGTATATAGTAAAAATGTTTAGGTTTCAACGAATCGCACGTAGAGATATTGATAAAACACATAGAGTTAATGGTATTTCATAACTAATCGATTGGGCAGCAGCTCGCAGACCACCTAAAAAAGAATATTTATTATTTGATCCATATCCTGACATAAGAAGTCCAATAGGAGCAATACTTGAGATGGCAATCCATAAAAAAATACCAATATTGAGATCCGCTAAAACAAGGTGATTGCTAAAGGGAATTACTGAATAACTTAGTAAAATTGAGATAACTGCTATCGACGGTCCAATACTAAATAAAGGAGTATTTCCTCTAGCTGGACGAAGATCTTCTTTGAAAAGTAGTTTTGTCCCGTCGGCTAGGGCTTGAAGAATTCCCAACGGGCCGGCGTATTCAGGTCCAATACGTTGTTGTATCCCTGCAGATATTTCTCTTTCTAACCACACAATTACTAGTACACCTGTTATGATTCCCAATACAAGAGAAAATATAGGGACAAATATCCATATGAGTCCGTAGACCTCTTTTAAAGATTCCAATCTAACAAAAGAATTTATAGTTTGTACTTCTGTTGCATAAATTATCATTTTAACGATCAACCTCTCCCATAATTATATCTATGCTACCGAGTATCGTCATAATATCAGCCAATTTCATTCTTTTAACTAGTTCAGGGAGAATTTGCAAATTAATAAAACCCGGTGGTCTTATTTTCCATCTCCAAGGAAAACCACTTTGATCTCCTATGAGAAAAATTCCCAACTCCCCTTTTGGGGCTTCAACTCTTACATAAAGTTCTTGTTTCGATAATTCAAAAGTAGGAGAAGGCTTTTTACTAATGAATCGATATTCAAAATAATTCCATTCTGGATTCCTTTTTTTATCAAAGCATCTGCTTTCTAAATTCTCATAGGGACCTCCCGGAAGTCCTTCCAGAGCCTGTTGAATAATTTTTATGGATTCTGTCATTTCGCTAAGTCGTACTAAATAACGAGCTAATGAATCCCCTTGTTTTTGCCATTGAATTTCCCATTCAAATTCATCGTAAGACTCATAACGATCAACTTTACGAAGATCCCATGGTATTCCGGATGCGCGTAGCATTGGTCCGGATAAACCCCAATTTATTGCTTCTTCCCCACCAATAATCCCAACTCCTTCAACCCGTTCTAAAAAAATAGGATTTCGTGTAATCAGTTTTTGATATTCAACAACCTCGGTTAAAAAATAATCACAAAAATCCAAGCATTTATCTATCCAACCATAAGGTAAATCAGCCGCAATTCCTCCAATACGAAAAAAATTATGCATCATTCTCATACCGGTGGCAGCTTCGAATAGATCATATATAAATTCTCGTTCTCTGAAAATATAGAAAAAAGGAGTCTGTGCACCAATATCTGCCATAAAAGGGCCGAGCCATAACAGATGAGAAGCTATACGACTCAATTCCAGCATAATTACTCTGATATAGCTGGCCCTTTTAGGAACTTGAATATTTCCCAATTGTTCTGGTCCATTTACTGTTATTGCTTCTGTAAACATAGTAGCTAAATAATCCCATCGCGTTACATAAGGTAAATATTGTATAATTGCTCGGTTTTCTGCAATTTTTTCCATTCCCCTATGTAAATAACCCAATATGGGTTCACAGTCAACAACATCCTCACCATCTAGAGTCACAATTAAGCGAAGAACACCATGCATGGATGGGTGGTGAGGTCCCATATTGACTATCATAAGATCTTTTCCTGTAACTGGTCTCTTCATAAGTTTTTCCTTGATTCGTTCTAGCATGAATTATATTGCTGAAAAAGAAGTTTATCAAAAAATTAAATATCTAAAAAATTAATTAATTCACAATTTTGTAATTTAACGAGTTTTTAATTCCCGAATATTCAACTGATTAATTAATTCTTTATAACGTACTCTATTTTTTTTTGACAAATAAGCCAGCAGTCGTTGACGTTTTCCCAGAATTTTGCGTAGACCCCTCTGAGATAAAAAATCTTTTCTGTGCAATTCCAAATGTGAAGTAAGTCTTCGTATCTTATTAGTGAAACTGAATACTTGAAATTCAACAGATCCCCTGCTTTCTTCTTTTTTTTCTTGAAATGAAATGAATGCATTTTTTATCATAAAAAGAAATCCTTCCCTTTTTTATATGAATTGAAAGATATGAGTTTTACTGATCAGTAATAATAGTGGTATTTTTTTTTTTGTACAAGGATCTGAATTTTATTAGCAACTTCTTATTCTTAATTTTATTAAAAAGTCTAAATTTAGTTCTAAAAAGGAGGATTATTTTAATTTATTTATGGATCTGTTCTGATTGGTATCTACGTCATTGATTAAATTAATCTTATGTATAAAGATTGAATTGAAAACAATCCCTCATATTTGTGCATACAGTTATTTTCATATACCGTAACTTATATTATATATATATTTATATATAGTAAAAATATATTATATTTATATTATATATATAGTAAAATATAGTAAAAAGGATCGATCATTAATGAATTTTAAATCGTGTATACATATGTATTCTTATCATACTGAAACGATTTCCGTTAGTAGTATTAAACCAATAGCGATTCATACAAGCTAAATCTTCTAATCTAAAGTTGGGCCAAAGAAAGGATTTTAATTTAATTAGGTTTTTTTTATCCTTATCAAGATCTTTATTTTTGTGCAAAACTGTGGTCCAGTTTTGAATATTTTTATCAAATCTTGAATTTATATCCCTCGTTTTTTTTTTTTTTAAGTTGAAACAAATTAGAATTCGAAATTCTCTACGTCGTTTAGGGGATAGAATGTTTTCAGGAACAAATAAATCATAATTATTATTTTTTTTTTTTTGAACTAATGAAATACCTATGGTTCTATATATCATAAGTTGTCCATCGTTTTTTACAGACAAACGTACAGGTTCAATAAAAAAAATTCCTTTTTTCATTAATTTTTCAAAAGTGCAATTCTTCTTAATTATTAAAATGTCTAGATTCAGCTCCCCTCTTTCAACAGAAGATATCACTATATCGTTTGGATTTTTTAGTCTAACCAACATACAGTATATTTTTACATCATTGAGAATTTTTTTATTAAAAAAACAATTCCATCGCAATTGAAAGCGCGAATACCTTGCGAGAAAAAAGTCGAGTTCCACTTCTGTATTGCTTTTGTATTGTTTTTTATTTTTACGTTTTTTTATCTTTGATTCCGCATAATTTTCTTCAAAAATTTTTTCTTGGTTTGATAGAGCTGGTTCAAAATTTATTTTTTTTTCTTTATATGATTCAAGCTCTCCTTGACCCGCCCATTCTTTTTCTTCGTTATTTAGATTATAAAATCGAAGGTATTCTTTTTCATTTGATCGTATAAAACCGTTTTTATTTCCAGTTATTTTTTTATTAACATTTTTGTTTTCATTAAAATTGAAAAGAAGTAATTTAATTGGTATTACCCAAGGTTTATTTTTATATGTACTAGAAAATAATAAAAATTCTGGAAAGAAAAAAATTTCAAAATTTGTTATACGACGATTTATTATTTCTTCATTCATTCCCATCCAATCAAAAAAGTTTATTTTTTTTTTTGCAAGACCCGCCTTAGTTATTTTATCAACTCTTTGATAATTCTGAACTTTAGTCTTAATAGCTTTTTTTTTACTCTTGGTATCAACCCAGGGCTCAAGATTTAATTTTTTTCTAAACCAAAAGTTTAGAATTCTCCAATCCAAATATTTTCTATGCTGGTTTTCCCCCATACCCCGAATCTTATATTTTTCTAGAAAAAAAGAGATTAAACAATTATCTAGAGTAATACCTATAGGCATGTAAAAAAAAAATTTTTCTGTAGAATGAATAGATTTGTAGCAAAAAATATTATATATAGAATCTTTTTTTAAATTATGTTTTGGATTTAATAACGAGTCGGCCTCAAACAAATTTTGTTTTTTGTAATTATCAACTTTGTTTTTTTCATATGAATCCTCTTTGGCTAAACTTGGCTTTATAACTAGAGAGTCGTGGTTTATTTTCTTTTTCCATTTTTGGGTTACTAATCTAGCCCACGCAATCTGAGGTAAATTGTATTGATAATGACTTCGTAACCAGTTTTTCCATTGATTTACTTCGGAATTTAAAAATGTTTTATCTTTTAATTCATAATGAAAGATTCCTTGTTCTTGAAAAAGAGCCTTTATTTGATTCTTAACAAAAAAGGATGTTATGCATATATTATATTCAAGAACAGCCTTTAATTTCGAAAAGTTACTAACTTGGATTTTTGATAATTTGTAAAATACATATGCTTGTGATAAAGAGCATAGGTCATAACTAAAAAATTTTTTTTTTGATATTAAATTTTTTATAGTCGAAATAAAATAAATGGTATTTTTTTTATTTTTTTTTTCTCCAGTTTCTTCATTCTTGTAAATATATTTATCAATAATTGTTTTTGTTGATTCAAAAAAAAGTTGTGTAGTAATTCTTGGAATATTAATGATACCTAGAAAAATAGCTATAGACAGTTGTTCGATGCAAAAATTTATTAAAAAAACA